GCTTAACAGGGATCATCGTACATCGTGAATAACCAAATTCCAATTGAAATGAAATCTTTAGGAGGAATCAATGAAACGACATCAATTCAAATCCTGGATATTCGAATTGAGAGAGATATTGAGAGAAATCAAGAATTCTCACTATTTCTTAGATTCATGGATCAAATTCGATTCAGTGGGATCTTTCACTCACATTTTTTTCCACCAAGAACGTTTTATGAAACTCTTTGACCCCCGAATTTTGAGTATCCTACTTTCACGTGATTCACAGGGTGCAACAAGCAATCGATATTTCACGATCAAAGGTGTAGTACTGCTTGTAGTAGTGGTCCTTATATCTCGTATTAACAATCGAAAGATGGTCGAAAGAAAAAATCTCTATTTGATGGGGCTTCTTCCTATACCTATGAATTCCATTGGACCCAGAAATGGACCCAGAAAGGAGACATTGGAAGAATCTTTTTGGTCTTCCAATAGAAATAGGTTGATTGTTTCGCTCCTGTATCTTCCAAAAGGGAAAAAGATTTCTGAGAGTTGTTTCATGGATCCGCAAGAGAGTACTTGGGTTATCCCAAGAAAGAAAAAGCGTATCATGCCTGAATCTAACCGGGGTTCGCGGTGGTGGAGGAACCGGATCGGAAAAAAGAGGGATTCTAGTTGTCAGATATCTAATGAAATCGTAGCTGGAATTGAGATCTCATTCAAAGAAAAAGATAGCAAATATCTGGAGTTTCTTTTTTTATCCTATACGGATGATCCGATCCGCAAGGACCATGATTGGGAATTGTTTGATCGTCTTTCTCCGAGGAAGAAACGAAACATAATCAACTTGAATTCGGGACAGCTATTCGAAATCTTAGGGAAAGACTTGATTTGTTATCTCATGTCTGCTTTTCGTGAAAAAAGACCAATTCAGGGGGAGAGTTTCTTCAAACAACAAGGAGCTGGGGCAACTATGCAATCCAATGATATTGAGCATGTTTCCCATCTCTTCTCGAGAAACAAGTGGGGTATTTCTTTGCAAAATTGTGCTCAATTTCATATGTGGCAATTCCGCCAAGATCTCTTCGTTAGTTGGGGGAAGAATCAGCACGAATCGTATTTTTTGAGGAACGTCTCGAGAGAGAATTGGATTTGGTTAGACAATGTGTGGTTGGTAAACAAGGATCGGTTTTTTAGCAAGGTACGGAATGTATTGTCAAATATTCCATATGATTCCACAAGATCTATTTTCGTTCAAGTAATGGATTCTAGCCAATGGAAAGGATCTTCTTCTGATCAATCCAGAGATCATTTCGATTCCGTTAGAAATGAGAATTCAGAATATCACACATTGATCGATCAAACAGAGATTCAGCAACTAAAAGAGAGATCGATTATTTGGGATCCTTCCTTTCTTCAAACGGAACGAACAGAGATAGAATCAGATCGATTCCCGAAATGCCTTTTTGGATCTTCCTCCATGTCCTGGCTATTCACGGAACCTGAGAAGCGGATGAAGAATCATCTGCTTCCGGAAGAAATCGAAGAATTTCTTGGGAATCCTACAAGATCGATTCGTTCTTTTTTCTCTGACAGATGGTCAGAACTTCATCTGGGTTCGAATCCTACTGAGAGGTCCACTAGAGATCATAAATTGTTGAATAAAAAACAAGATGTTTCTTTTGTCCCTTCCAGGCGAGCGGAAAATAAAGAAATGGTTGATATATTCAAGATAATTACGTATTTACAAGATACCGTCTCAATTCATCCTTCGGAACCAGATCCGGGATGTGATATGGTTCCGAAGGATGAACCGGATATGGACAGCTCCAATAAGATTTCATTCTTGAACAAAAATCCATTTTTTTCTTTCTTTCATCTATTCCATGACCGGAACAAAGGGGGATACGCGTTACGCCACGATTTTTTTGAATCAGAAGAGAGATTCCCAGAAATGGCGGATCTATTCACTCTATCAATAACCGAGCCGGATCTGGTGTTTCATAGGGGATTTTCCTTTTCTATTGATTCCTACGGGTTGGATCAAAAAAAATTCTTGAATGAGGTATTCAACTCCAGAGATGAATCGAAAAAGAAATCTTTTCTGATTCAAATCCAATATAGCACCTATGGGTACATAAGAAATGTATCGAATCAATTCTTTTTAATGAATAGATCCGATCGCAACTTCGAATATGGAATTCAAAGGGATCAGATAGGAAATGATACTCTGAATCATAGAACTATAATGAAATATACGATCAACCAACATTTATCGAATTTGAAAAAGAGTCAGAAGAAATGGTTTGATCCTCTTATTTCTCGAACTGAGAGATCCATGAATCGGGATCCTGATGCATATAGATACAAATGGTCCAATGGGAGCAATAATTTCCAGGAACATTTGGAACATTTCGTTTCTGAACAGAAGAATCCTTTTCAAGTAGTGCAAGTAGTGTTCGATCAATTACGTATTAATCAATATTCGATTGATTGGTCCGAGGCTATCGACAAAGAAGATTTGTCTAAGCCACTTCGTTTCTTTTTGTCCAAGTCACTTCTCTTTTTGTCCAAATCACTTCTCTTTTTGTCCAAGTCACTTCCCTTTTTCTTTGTGAGTATCGGGAATATCCCCATTCATAGGTCCGAGATCCACATCTATGAATTGAAAGGTCCGAATGATCAACTCTGCAATCAGTTGTTAGAATCCATAGGTGTTCAAATCGTTCATTTGAAGAAATTGAAACCCTTCTTATTGGATGATCATGATACTTCCCAAAGACCAAAATTCTTGATCAATGGAGGAACAATATTACCATTTTTGTTCAAAAAGATACCAAAGCGGGTCATTGACTCATTCCATACTAGAAAGAATCGCAGGAAATCCTTTGATAACACGGATTCCTATTTCTCAATGATATCCCACGATCGAGACAATTGGCTGAATCCCGTGAAACCATTTCATAGAAGTTCATTGATATCTTCTTTTTATAAAGCAAATCGACTTCGATTCTTGAATGATCCACATCACTTCTGGTTCTATTGTAACAAAGGATTCCCCTTTGATGTGGAAAAGACCCGTATCAATAATTATGATCGTACATATGGACAATTCCTCAATATCTTGTCCATTCGCAACAAAATCTTTTCTTTGTGCGTGGGTAAAAAAAAATATCTTTCACCAATCGAGTCACAGGTATCTGACATCTTCATACCTAACGATTTCCCACAAAGTGGTGATGAAACGTATAACTTGTACAAATCGTACAAATCTTTCCATTTTCCAATTCGATCCGATCCATTCGTTCGTGGAGCTATTTACTCGATCGCAGACATTTCTGCAACACCTCTAACAGAGGAACAAATAGTCAATTTGGAAAAAACTTATTGTCAGCCTCTTTCGGATATGAATCTATCTGATTCAGAAGGGAATAACTTGCATCAGTATCTCAGTTTCAATTCAAACATGGGTTTGATTCACACTCCATGTTCTGAGAAGTATTTACCATCCGGAAAGAGGAAAAAACGGAGTCTTTGTCTAAAGAAATGCGTTGAGAAAGGGCAGATGTATAGAACCTTTCAACGAGATAGTGTCTCAAAATGGAACCTGTTCCAAACATATATGCCATGGTTCCTTACTTCGACAGGGTGCAAATATCTCAATTTCACCCTTTTAGATACTCTTTCAGACCCATTGCCGATACTGAGTAGTAGTCAAAAATTTGTATACATTTTTCATGATATGATGCATGGATCAGATATATCACGGCCATTTCCTCAGAAGATTCTTCCACAATGGACTCTGATAAGTGAGATTTCGAGTCAATGTTTACAGAATCTTCTTCTGTCCGACGAAATGATTCATCGAAATAATGAGTCACCCGTTCCATTGATATGGGCACATCTGAGATCAACAAATGCTCGGGAGTTCCTCTATTCCATCTTTTTCCTTCTTCTTGTTGCTGGATATCTCGTTCGTATACATCTTCTCTTTGTTTCCCGAGCCTCTAGTGAGTTACAGACAGAGTTAGAAAAGATCAAATCTTTGATGATTCCATCATACATGATGGAATTTCGAAAACTTCTGGATAGGTATCCTACATCTGAACTGAATCCTTTCTGGTTAAAGAATCTCTTTCTAGTTGTTCTGGAACAATTAGGAGATTCTCTGGAAGAAATACGGGGTTTTGCTTCTGGTGGCAACATGCTATTGGGTGGTGGTCCCGCTTATGGGGTCAAATCAATACGTTCTAAGAAGAAATATTGGAAGATCAATCTCATCGATCTCATACCAAATCCCATCAATCGAATCCTTTTTTCGAGAAATACGAGACATCTAAGTCGTACAAGTAAAGAGATCTATTCATTGATAAGAAAAAGAAAAAACGTGAACGGTGATTGGATTGATGAGAAAATAGAATTCTGGGTCGCGAACAGTGATTTGATTGATGATGAAGAAAGAGAATTCTTGGTTCAGTTCTCCACCTTAACGACAGAAAAAAGGATTGATCAAATTCTATTGAGTCTGACTCATAGTGATCATTTATCAAAGAATGACTCTGGTTATCAAATGATTGAACAACCGGGATCAATTTACTTACGATACTTAGTTGACATTCATCAAAAGGATCTAATGAATTATGAGTTCAATAGATCCTGTTTAGCAGAAAGACGGATATTCCTTGCTCATTATAAGACAATCACTTATTCACAAACCTCGTGTGGGGCTAATAGTTTTCATTCCCCATCTCCTCATGGAAAACCCTTTTCGCTCCGCTTAGCCCTATCCCCTTCTAGAGGTATTTTAGTGATAGGTTCTATAGGAACTGGACGATCCTGTTTGGTCAAATACCTAGCGACAAACTCCTATGTTCCTTTCATTACGGTATTTCCGAACAAGTTCCTGGATGACAAGCCTAAAGGTTATCTTATTGATGATATCGATATTGATGATAGTGACGATATTGATGATAGTGATGATGACCTTGATATTGATACGGAGCTGCTAACTATGACGAATGTGCTAACTATGTATATGACGCCGAAAATAGACCGATTTGATATCACCCTTCAATTCGAATTAGCAAAAGCAATGTCTCCTTGCATAATATGGATTCCAAACATTCATGATCTGCATGTGAATGAGTCGAATTACTTATCCCTCGGTCTATTAGAGAACTATCTCTCCAGGGATTGTGAAAGATGTTCCACTGGAAAGATTCTTGTTATTGCTTCGACTCATATTCCCCAAAAAGTGGATCCCGCTCTAATAGCTCCGAATAAATTAAATACATGCATTAAGATACGAAGGCTTCTTCTTCCACAACAACGAAAGCACTTTTTCATTCTTTCATATACTAGGGGATTTCACTTGGAAAAGAAGATGTTCCATACTAACGGATTCGGGTCCATAACCATGGGTTCCAATGCGCGAGATCTTGTAGCACTTATCAATGAGGCCCTATCAATTAGTATTACACAGAAGAAATCCATTATAGAAATTAATACAATTAGATCAGCTCTTCATAGAAAAACTTGGGATTTTCGATCCCAGATAAGATCGGTTCAGGATCATGGGATCCTTTTCTATCAGATAGGAAGGGCTGTTACACAAAATGTACTTCTAAGTAATTGCCCCATAGATCCTATATCTATCTATATGAAGAAGAAATCATGTAAGGGAGGGGATTTTTCTTTGTACAAATGGTACTTCGAACTTGGAACGAGCATGAAGAAATTAACGATACTTCTTTATCTTTTGAGTTGTTCTGCCGGATCGGTCGCTCAAGATCTTTGGTCTTCATCCAGACACGATGAAAAAAATTGGATCACTTCTTATGGATTCGTTGAGAATGATTCTGATCTAGTTCATGGCCTATTACTATTATTACTCTTAGAAGTAGAAGGCGCTCTGGCTCTGGCGAGATCCTCACGGACAGAAAAATATTGCAGTCAGTTTGATAATAATCGAGTGACATTACTTCTTCGGTCCGAACCAAGGAATCAGTTAGATATGATGCAAAATGGATCTTGTTCTATCGTTGATCAGAGATTTCTATATGAAAAATACGAATCGGAGTTTGAAGAAGGGGAAGGGGCCCTCGATCCGCAACAGATAGAGAAGGATTTATTCAATCACATAGTTTGGGCTCCTAGAATATGGCGCCCTTGTGGCAATCTATTTGATTGTATCGAAAGGCCTACTGAATTGGGATTTCCCTATTGGACTGGGTCATTTCGGGGCAAATGGATCATTTATCATAAAGAGGATGAGCTTCAAGAGAATGATTCGGAGTTCTTGCAGAGCGGAACCATGCAGTACCAGACACGAGATAGATCTTCCAAAGAACAAGGCTTTTTTCGACCAAGCCAATTCATTTGGGACCTTGCGGATCCATTCTTTTCCCTATTCAAAGATCAGCCCTCTGTCTCTGTGTTTTCACGTCGAGAATTCTTTGCAGATGAAGAGATGTCAAAGGGGCTTATTGCTTCCCAAACAAATCCTCCTGCATCTATATATAAGCGCTGGTTCATCAAGAATACGCAAGAAAAGCACTTCGAATTGTTGATTCATCGCCAGAGATGGTTTAGAACCAATAGTTCATTATCTAATGGATCTTTCCGTTCTAATACTCTATCCGAGAGTTATCAGTATTTATCAAATCTGTTCCTATCTAACAGAATGCTATTGGATCAAATGACAAAGACATTGTTGAGAAAGAGATGGCTTTTCCCGGATGAAATGAAACATTTGATTCATGTAACAGGAGAAAGATTCCCCATTCCTTAGCCGTAAAGATATGTGCCCATGAAAAGGGGATTAAGTGGAACAGAATTGGCCGGATGGTAGAGTCGTGGAAACACTTGTTTCTTCCATCTTTTTGGCCTTAGCTCCATGGAACAATATGCTACTGCTGAAACATGGAAGAATTGAAATCTTAGATCACTATGTGTGGATGATATGAACTGCCTAAACAAGAATTCTTGAACGGCGAAAGAGCCTATTACTCGCTACATCAAACAATTTCTACTAATGAAACCATGTAAATCCATCGGAAAATACGCATGTCCGCTGAAATGGTTGTTGCTATCTGCTCCAATAACGAATCATTGGTTTCATTGAATAACTAAAGAAGATAGATAGACCTTTCTCTTCGTCTCAGGTCGATGGATCTCCTAAATTGGAAGATCTCCCATATGGATAATACACATTCCAGTCGACCGAGCCTAATTCTAATTGCTTTGTTCCGAAGCAAAGATATCCACGGAGGCGGGTTCGTCCTATTCAGATATTCACGACCAAGAGGTACGATCCTCTTTCGGATAGGCCCTGAAAGGAGAAGGAAGGCTGGAATGCCAACAGACGTCTGTCTATTCTCTAATTCACCCGACCCGATAGTACCCATTTTGAGAACGTCCAGTGCCAAAGTCACTGAATGGGTAAGTCGCCAATCCCTAATGTAATGTACTTTCTTTGCTGGGTTACGGGTACTGGTGGGTATTTTACCAGAGGTTTCT